TAATTAGAATATCAAAAAATTCAAAAAGAAATCGAATTAGAATACTTAGAATTTAGAATCAAGTAAAAAAAAAAAAAAAAATGAAAAAGACGAAAAAAGAGTGCTCTTATTCGAAACGTCTCGTGATCTTCAACCAATTTTGCGCTTCAATATAATTCCCGGGCGTAAGCGCTATAGCTTGTTTCCAATACTCAGCGGCTTGATCGAACCAAGCCTCCGCAATTTCAGAATCTCCCTGTCGAATGGCCTGTTCTCCCCGGTCGGAATAGGGGGTTCAATTCCTTCCCTTAGAACCGTACTTGAGAGTTTACTACCTCATACGGCTCAGCATTCAATTCTTGTGGTGTCCCATTTTTTTAATCTACTCTAGATAATCTAATATCTAATTGAATAATGAGATTTTTCATAGATCTATCCAATTTTTTCTCGGGTTAACCAAAAGAGGTTAATTACATGAGTTTCAAACTTTCATTTTGATTCAAAATCCGTTTTTTTAGTTTTATCTTTTCTCCCACCTTCAGAAGAATAAAGCATAAGCATTTCCACTCTCGCTAGAATTTTCTGAAAGTTAACTATCTCGGTTTCATAGAAAAATTTATATAGAATTTTCGAAAAAGACTTTTCTTTATTATGAAGAAAAGTCTTACTATCTTTGGGATCTGCTGCTACACCGCTGCTCAATCCTTTAGGGGATCGCCTTTATTACATAAGTCGATTCCTACCTTTTATCTTATATCATCACAAAAGTAAGTAAGCAGTTCTTATTGTATCGGCCCAAAACCTCACTAATTGATCTTTACGGTGCTTTCTCTATCAATTAGATCCTTTATCCATAGAATAAAGTATCTAGGCATATCCATTTCTTCATATTTCGACTTCTATGAAGTTCCTTTTTTCTTTGCTACAGCTGATAAAAATCGTTTTTTTTTACGATGCATATGTATCAATTTTTTTCTCGGCATTTTTTCTAGTATTTGCTAGTGGATTCGCTCTTTTCTCTTCCCCCGTTTCTTTCTATAGTGGAGATAGTCGCACGTAATGACAGATCACAGCCATATTATTAAAAGCTTGGGGTAAGAACGGGTTTCGTTCTAGTGCCCGAAAATAATATTCCAAAGCTTTCGTGTGTTCTCCATTACTTGTGTGGATAAGGCCTATGTTATAGAGTATATAGCTTCGATCATAAGGATCAATTTCTAGTCGCATAGCTTCATAATAATTCTGTAAAGCTTCCGCATAATTTCCTTCTGACTGAGCCGACATCCGTTACGGTCGTCTTCGATTCAAAGAATCTCCGTTTCAGAACCGTACGTGAGATTTTCACCTCATACGGCTCCTCCCTTATGTGCATAATGAGAATAATACATGGAATCAAAAAAGATTGAAATATTCGCATTATTGACTGAGCGGGGCTAGTGTTTTTACAAGAAATCTCTAGCCAACCTTCCCGCAAAAGATCTTTTCTTAACATCAAACGTGTTGATACTAGATAAAAAAAAGGTAACTTCAACAATTTCTTTGTCCCTCACGCCCCTTAATTTCGAGGAATTCGTCACTTCAACAGTCTTCGATGGTTATACGTGTATCCAAAATACGAACGAGATGGATCTTTGTTGGCCCAACCATTCTTCTGAGTTCCGATCTTGATAAGGAAAGGGTATCAAATTTCTAACAAAGTTTTCGTGTTGTTGATTCCTAGGCGTAGTGCTTCTTCCTCTATGCCCCCTATTGGTACTCATGGAGCGGGGTTGACCTGCAATACATAAATAACCCACATAGGTGTAACCTTTCGCTCAATACTAGAATCGCCAATTGAAGCATCTGAGGCTGCATTAATCGTGGATACACGACAGAGGGAGTTGTTTTTTTACAAACTTCACCCCCAAAAAGCGTAAATTTTTTTTTTTACTTTTTTCTTTATTTTCTATCCCGAATCACGTGTCTTTCTTCTAAGGATCAAACAAATAAGAATAATCAAATCGCACCATCTCTGTAATAGGTAAATGCCTCTTTTTCCCCTGAAGTTGTCGGAATTATTCGTAATAAGATATTGGCTACAATTGAAAAGGTCTTATCAATAAAATTTCCATTTATCCTTGATCTAGGCATAGATAGCAATCCATTCTATAATTCTTTTCATTACCTCTCGTGAGAAAATGATCCCACAAACAAAGGAATTGCACAGTACGAAATAACATAAAAACAGACTCATTAAAAAAAAAATAGGATCGTTTACTCAAATTCTTTCTTTTTGCCAGGCATGAATAATAAGAAATATTTGAATCCGATTCGATTTCATCCAAATGGAGTAGTATAAGAATGAAGGGAACTATTCCGATTCCATCAAAATGGAAGAATCAAAGCATTTTTCCTAGAGATTAAGATAATTCAAGAATTTTGGATTGACTAAGGAAAAAGAATCGAATAATCATTTGATGATGAAAATAGAATAACGGCCTATTTTGTGTTGTGTGCACACCGGGTATACACTATCCAATCA